TTTTTATTCTTAATTGTTTTCCAATTTCCAGGTCTTTTATCTTTTTCAAATTGGAAAGGGTTAATAAAAAAATAAAGATATGCATTAATTTAAACTAACTAAAATCTAATTTTTTTTTTTTACTTTTTTGATTATGTGTCTTTCTTAAATACATCAAATATTCAAATTAATAAGTCACAATTGGTCAAATAATAAAAAAATATCACTAAGTTACTAGTACAAAATATTAGTTATTTACTAAACTTTTTAGGAAGATGTCGAAAATAGAAATTTCAATTATTATTACTCTTACAATAATTTATATGGATACAACACAAGCAGAAATAAAACACTAAAAAAAATATTTAATTTTGATAGAAATCATAGAATGAACTAAGTTAGCCTAATGAAATAATAACTCCCCTTTTTCTTTATTATTTCATTTATTCAAAATAATTAACTAGTTCTTTTTGAAATTGATTAATTGGTTTCTATTTCAATAAAACACGTTTATAGGAAGGAATATACTATATATACGCCACTTTATTTTCAATTTTCGAAACTCAAACTAAAGAAAAAATTACTAAAATATGGTTTATAAAGCTATGTTATGTATAATTACTAATTTCATTAGAATTTGTAAATTGCAATTTAATTTATTTTTTTTTTTCTGTATCTTGATCAATTAAAAATTACATGATGACATATCATATATATATTTGATTTTAGTTTGAGGAATGTTTTATTCTATTTCGAATAATATTTTTTTATGGTTTTTTTTTACGAGGATGCTATAAAGAAAAAAATCGATAATGACATAGTAAAAAATCACTTCTTTTGAACAATAGATGTCTTTCACATCCAATAGAATAGTGAGTAATCTCCTAATTTTCAAATGGCAGTTCCAAAAAAACGTACTTCTATATCAAAAAAACGTATTCGTAAAAATATTTGGAAAAAAAAAGGATATTGGGCGGCTTTAAAAGCCTTTTCGTTGGGTAAATCTCTTTCCACCGGGCAATCAAAAAGCTTTTTTGTGCAACAAACAAATAAGTAATAAAAATTGCGAGAATCTGAATCTACGTGACTCAAAAAATTGTGGAATTTTATGTAGACTATAAAACGAATGATTTCCATTGTCTATTCTAATCAATATTAAATTCTTTTTGCATTTTGGTCTTATGATTTGCAGAATGCTAATTTTTTATTATTGAATTCGTAAAAAAAAAAATAAAAGACCTTTTTAAGTTCTATCCCCTAGCCGGGGGTAGAACTAGTTAGTTACAATGGGTCCATTTCCGAAGAGGATAAATTTCACGAAAGGCCGAAGTTAAATAAAAGTGATACTCTAAACTAAAAAAAGAAATCTTTAAATTACTTACTATTAATTTTGATTCATCAATTTTATTCTTTCTTAAAAAAAATTCTATTGAATTCGCTTTTTCAGCCTCGACTATTGAATAGGAATACGCTATTATAAGTTTGATCAAGCCGCTATGGTGAAATTGGTAGACACGCTGCTCTTAGGAAGCAGTGCTAGCGCATCTCGGTTCGAGTCCGAGTAGCGGCATGCCCTCTTAAAAATAAAATAGATTCTATAATAAATTCAATTACTGATTGTCACTTCGTAATTAAGGGGCCCCCTTTACTTTTTAAAAAATTTTTATGATATTTTTAACTTTAGAGCATATATTAACTCATATTTCCTTTTCGATTGTTTCAATTGTAATTACAATTCATTTAATAACCTTATTCGTCGATGAAATCGTAAAACTATCTGATTCGTCAAAAAGGGGCATGATCGCGGCTTTTTTCTGTATAACAGGATTATTAGTCATTCGTTGGATTTATTCGGGACATTTTCCATTAAGTAATTTATATGAATCATTAATCTTTCTTTCATGGAATTTCTCTATTATTCATATTGTTCCGTATTTTAAAAAAAATAAAAATGATTTAAGTACAATAACTGCACCAAGTGTTCTTTTTACACAAGGCTTTGCTACTTCAGGTCTTTTAACTGAAATACATCAATCCGAAATATTAGTACCTGCTCTTCAATCTGAGTGGTTAATAATGCACGTAAGTATGATGGTATTGGGTTATGCAGCTCTTTTATGCGGATCATTATTATCATTAGCACTTTTAGTTATTACATTTCGAAAAGACATAACACTATTTTATAATAAAAATAATGTATTGAATTTCAATGAATCTTTTTCCTTTGGTGAAATTCAATACATGAATAAAACAAACTATTTTTTTGGAAATACTTATTTTTTTTCTGCTAAAAATTATTACAGGTCCCAGTTGATTCAACAATTGGACCATTGGAGTTATCGTGTTATTAGTATAGGTTTTATCTTTTTAACCATAGGGATTCTTTCGGGAGCCATATGGGCTAATGAAGCGTGGGGGTCATATTGGAGTTGGGACCCAAAAGAAATTTGGGCATTTATTACTTGGGCCGTATTCGCAATTTATTTACATAGTCGAACAAATAAAAAAGGGCCCCCCGCAA